GGTAGAGAGGACGAAGGGTAAGTCGTCGGGCTCATGCCCCGAAGAAGCGGGTTCGACTCCCGCCTCTATAGTTTTGGGTAAAAGGAAAAGGAGAGAGGGGGAAAACTAAGATGGATTAAACTGGACGGGAAGTTCGAAAGAGCGAAGAAGAGGCTTTAAACTCGTTTTTCAATGCGGAGACGTAATGAAGAGAACTGAAAAATGAATCATCTTAGTATCAGAGGGGGGCAGAGAAATCAAACGAGATTCCGTAAGTAGCAGGGAGCGAAAGCGGAGGAGTCCCAGAGAGTGAGTAAACAACGGAAGAAAGGAGTTCACATATCTAAGACTAAATGTTAATCCATACTGAAAGCGCGAGTACTGTGAAGGAAAGTTGAAAGAGACTTGAAAAGATCTGGAATCCTGTCTTTTAAAGCAGCTGTAAAACAGTGTACCTTTTGTATAATGGGTTTATGAGATATTGTTTGGCAAATTTAAGTAAAAAGGATAAAAATGTAGGTGAAGAGAAGTCGAGAGGGCTCTTTAGTCAAATTTCCCGAAACCAAGTGATCTAACCATGGGCAGTTTAATGAACGAACCGGTGGTTGTAGCAAAAACCTCGGATGACCTGTGGTTAGGGGTGAAAGACCAATCGGACTTGGAGATAGCTGGTTTTCTGCGAAAACTATTGAAGTAGTGCGTCTACATAGGGGTCAAAAGATTAAAATAGTATTTACACAGATGACGTCCTATTAAAATTTTAGGGTAAAGATTTATCGCTTTAAGGGGGATAGACTTTAAAGATAAAATTCGAAGTAGACAGACAGACAAGGGGCAAATAGGTTCTTTGTTAAAAGGGGGGAGCCCAAATTAGAAGTTAAAGTCACAGATTCAATAATTAAGTGTAAAAGGAGTATGGGATTTAGACAATGAAGAGGTAGGCTTGGAACCAGCCATCTTTGAAAGAATGCGTAGTAGTTCATTCAAGAACTCTTTTTCCCCAAAAATTATGGTGGCTAAAAATTGAACTGAAACTCTAGGGGCAGTAAGAAGTTTGCTTGGTAGTAGAACAGACTGTTGGGTGGTGGTGAGAACCCAAGAATCAGAAGCGAAAATGTGAACATGAGTAAAAAAATTGTTGCTTCATCTCCCCTGGTTTCCAAACCAAAAGTATCTGAGCGAAGAGGTTTGGGTGAAACAGTCTCTAAGGAGGGTGTCGATGAGGGATGGTAATAAACGCACAATGTGCCAGGAAATAATTAAAACAAAAGACTACTGTCGCAAACTAACACAAGTGGGAGATAGTGAGGGGGAAGTTTTTTTAAGGAACTCGGCCAGTTATAAGCTTTTATGAGAAGTTAAAACACAAGGCCTCGACTGTTTACCAAAAACATAGCTCTTTGCTAATATGAAGGTAGAAGTATGAAGGGTGAGACCTGCCCAATGGTTATATCTTAAAAGGTTAGTAGGGCTAACTTAATAAAGATAATTAAATGGCCGCGGTAACACTAACCGTGAAAATGTAGCGTAATCAATAGTCAATTAATTGTTGGCCGGTATGAATGGTGTCACGAGGGTCTCACTGTCTTAAGGAAATCTCCAGTGAAATTGAATTTGTAGTGAAGATGCTACATCCAAATTGTTAGACGAGAAGACCCCATGGAACTTTACTGGAAACTTATGTGGCTGACTTAAATAGTTTTAAAAGGTGGTGCGGATTAATTAGGGTTAAAAAGTTCACTTTTTTATTTGAAGAAAGGCAACTCAAAAACTTATATCTTTGGGATTTGATAAGTGGGACAGTTTGGTTGGGGCGATCGCCTTTAAAAAAGTAACGAAGGCGGGCTTAAGATATATATTTGGTTATGTCTGACTGCCAGGGGGAAACCTAGAGCAGACACTTATCTTTGGATGGTGGGTTTAAGTGACCCGTTAATTTAGGGTGAAATAGTTAACGATAAACAAATAAAAGTTACCCTGGGGATAACAGCGTAATAACGTCAGAGAGTTTTCATCGACGACGATGTTTGCGACCTCGATGTTGAATTGTGGCATCCTGGGGTGCAGTCGCTCCCAAGGGTTGGTCTGTTCGTCCATTAAAGCCGTACATGATTTGAGTTAAAAGCGTCGTAAGACAGCTTGGTTTCTATCTACAATTTGAAAAAACATTAATATAACTCTTTTCTAGTACGAAAGGATCGAAAAATGAGTGGTTCTCTTATTTTTATAAGTTACAATCAATGGATTGACTCGGATACTTTTTAAAGGGGGTTTTGGTTAATTACTGATTGCTTCTAAAGTATGAAAATTATATTAAGTTGTTTGAAGTTCGGAAGAAGAATTGTTAAGGGTTAGCTTGATCGGGATGGCTGTTTGTATTTTTAAAGTGTGGGGCAGAGAGGTCTGGTTATATTGTTCCTAGTTTATGAGAATTGTGGGAGACAGAGAATTAGGGTGTATACTTGTATTTTATTTCTTTTAGTGGTGGGCGCCCTGGCGGCCGGTGTTGGAGGAAGAAAATTAGGAGAAAAAGGGGCTGGAATTTTAACTTCAAGCTGTTTGATTATAAGTTTATCTTGGTCTGTTTTGATATTTTATGAAATAATTTTAAGTTTTTCTACGACACATATAAAATTATGAAGGTGATTAGATTCTGATCTATTGACTGTTTATTTTGGCCTACAATTCGATGGTTTGGTTGCGATCATGTTGCTTGTTATTACAACAATCTCTACTTTAGTTCATATCTTTTCTACGGCATATATGCTTGGGGACCCTCATATTCCTCGCTTTATGTCCTATTTATCTTTTTTTACATTTTTGATGGTTGTATTGGTTAGTAGTGACAATTACTTACAGTTGTTTATTGGTTGGGAGGGGGTTGGTCTATGCTCTTATCTTTTAATAAATTTTTGATTAACTAGAGTTGAAGCAAATAAAGCGGCCATAAAAGCTATGTTAGTTAATCGAGTGGGAGATATAGGGTTGATTTTGGCTATGTTTGGTCTTTTGGATCGTTTTGGGTCTTTAGAGTTTTCTTCTCTTTTTAATGTGGTTGTTGTTTCTGCTCCATCAAGTGATATTACTTTAATTTGTTTGTTATTGTTTATAGGGGCGGTCGGAAAGTCTGCACAGTTGGGGCTGCACACTTGATTGCCGGATGCTATGGAGGGTAAATGTTGGGCCATTTTGTTTAAGTAATTAATTAAAACTTTTGAGTCACTGTATGCTGGGAGGACTTTGAATAGTTGAAAGGCGAGGAATCTTTAGGGGGTTTTGTCTTTTGCTTAGTCTTTAGACTTAAAATAGGAAGTTTATCCGCAGGTAACAAAATTCGAGGTTAGTAATTAGATTTAATAGATTGGTTTATTAAGTTTAAGAGTTTTAATCGAAATTATCTAAAGATTAGTCTTTAGACTTAGAATGTCTTGATTATTGGAACCTCCGAGACTTTTTGTGATTTTATTTTATAAATTAAAGTAAGCTTCTGGTTTAAAGTGTTCGTGGAAATAATTCATTTACTTTTAAAAATATTAATGGTCGTAGTTCCATTGCTTATCACAGTAGCTTATTTAACTTTAGCCGAACGAAAGGTTTTAGGATATATGCAGGCCAGAAAAGGGCCAAATGTAGTGGGGGTTAGTGGGTTGGCCCAGCCTTTTGCAGATGGTTTAAAACTATTTACTAAAGAGATGGTGGTTCCGCATCAAACCAATTTGTTTATTTATATAGTGGCGCCGGTGCTTTCCTTTACCTTGGCATTAATTGTTTGAGGGGTGGTGCCTTATGAGAGAGGGGCTTTAATAAGTGATTTAAAAATAGGGGTTTTGTATATTTTGGCTGTTTCTTCGATAAGTGTCTATGCGATATTAATGTCTGGGTGGGCGAGTAATTCTAAATATGCTTTTTTGGGGGCGATTCGGGCAGCGGCTCAAATGATTAGTTATGAAGTTTCGATTGGGCTGATCATCATTTCGGTTCTATTGTGTGTTGGCTCTTTGAGTGTTACTGAAATTGTTTTAGCGCAAAATAGTGGTGTTTGGTTTTTTTTTCCGTTATTTCCTGTTACAATAATGTTTTTTGTTTCAGCTTTGGCGGAGACAAATCGAGCTCCTTTTGATTTAACAGAAGGAGAGTCGGAGCTTGTGTCGGGGTATAACGTAGAGTATGCTTCGATGTCTTTTGCCCTATTTTTTCTTGCCGAATATGCTCATATTATATTAATGAGTTGTTTAACAATTATCTTTTTTGGGGGGGGGTGACTTTCTCCGGTAAAATATTTAAAAGGTGGGGCCGGGTGGTTTGGTCTAAAAGTTGTTTTAATCATTTTCCTTTTTATTTGGGTAAGGGCCTCTTTTCCTCGTATTCGATACGATCAGCTTATGTCTTTGTTATGAAAGGCGTATCTACCGCTAAGTTTGGGGGTTGTGACTTTTGTGGCTAGTGTTCTTTTTGGATTAAATGGCCCGCCTCCGATCTAAGATATTTTGTAATTTGTTGTTTGAGATCTTTAATTGGTTTAAGTATGAGGGTTAATTTTTTGATCGACTTGTCTAGTTTGGGAGTTTAATTCTGGGGGGGGGGTTCTAATGCCATTGCGTAAAGAGAATCCGCTTTTATCTCCGGTGAATGGTCTTCTGGTGGATTTGCCGTCTCCTTCAAATATAAGTTATTTGTGAAACTTTGGTTCTTTGTTAGGACTGTGCTTAGCTATGCAAATCGTAACGGGGTGCTTTTTGTCCATGCATTATTGTGCAGAGGTCGGCTTGGCTTTTGCATCGGTGGGACATATTATGCGCGATGTAAACTATGGGTTTTTATTAAGATATTTTCATGCTAATGGGGCTTCTCTGTTTTTTTTATGTCTTTATTTTCATATTGGGAGAAGTTTGTATTATGGGGGTTATTTGAAAGGTCCGGTTTGGCGAGTTGGCATTGTAATATTTCTTTTGACGATGGCGACGGCTTTTCTGGGCTATGTGCTACCTTGAGGTCAAATGTCTTTCTGGGGGGCGACGGTTATTACAAATCTATTGTCCGCAATACCCTATGTGGGGACAGATGTTGTGCAATGAGTTTGAGGGGGTTTTAGTGTTTCTGGGGCCACGCTCACTAGATTTTTTAGTCTGCACTTTCTTTTCCCCTTTATTTTAGCAATTTTAGTTGTGGTTCATTTAATATTTTTACATATAGAGGGATCCAATAGTCCTGTGGGGTCGAAGACTCCTGTGGACGATGTGGTATTTCATGTTTATTATACATCTAAAGACTGATATGGAATAGTAGTTACGCTTATGTTATTGAGTATAGTTGTGTATTTAATGCCTAATTTATTGGGCGATCCAGAAAATTTTATTCAAGCTAACTCATTAGTAACCCCAGTGCACATTCAGCCTGAGTGATACTTTTTATTTGCTTATGCAATTTTGCGCTCAATACCGAATAAATTTGGGGGGGTTGTGTCTATGTTTTTAAGTATATTAATTTTATTTTTTTTCCCACTACTACACCGGAGTTGATTAAGGGGGTTGCCCTTTCGTCCATTTGGACGTATGGCTTTTTGATCTTTTGTTGTGAATTTTGTTCTTCTTACCTGAATCGGGTCTTTGGTTGTAGAAGAGCCTTTTATAATAATAGGGCAGCTGGTTGCGCTATACTATTTTTTCTACTTTCTTATATTAATTCCTTTGTTGGGGGAAGTGGAAAATAATCTTTTATTTAAACAAAGGAAAAAATGTGACTTGTAGAGAATTGCAAATCAGTTATTATTTGGATGAGGACAGGGGGAGGTGGAACGGGGGGGGGGAGCCTCCTCCTGCCTATCCTCAAGAGGAGGTGGGGCTAATTGCGCGCCCCACGGGGGGTTTTACTGTTGGCAGATGTTGCAGTGAAATTAGAAGGCTCTGTTTAGCAAAGAAGTATTAGTTAATGTGATTAAACCACGAGCTCCTGTTACTAAGCCTTTTCATATTAGCCCTGGTGATTATTAGTATAAATAATTTTATTTTAAAATTATCAATTTTAATATTATTAATTATAAGTGAGGGGGGGGGCCTTTCTTTTTTATTTAATTTTTTTTTTGAATTATCTGTGGGGGGGTTGTTGATTGAAAATGGTTGGACAGAAACCACTAAATTAATTATTGTTTTAGGCTCTGTTGCTGTTTTATTGATGGTGGACATGGAGAGGCTAATTTTTCCAAAATTTTTTGGGGGACGAGTTTATGGAACTTTTTTTCAAACGAATGCGCATTTACCCCTTTTAAATCTAATGGTGGCATTAGGGGGTCTTTGTTTAGTTTCTTCAAGTAATTGACTTTCTGTTTATTTAGCAATTGAATTGTCTACTCTTTCCCTTTTTATTTTGGTTGCTCAAAAAGGGGGGTCTGGGCAAAGTGCTGAGGCCGGTTTGAAATATTTTGTATTAGGGGCACTTTCCTCTGGTCTATTTTTATTTGGGTGTGCTTTATTGTGTGGGTTTACGGGAGGGACTCATATTTCATATATAAATTTAGTATTAAATCCGGGGTTGGGTTTTTCTGAGCTTCGAATCCCAATTGGCAGTTTGTTAATTGTGGTGTCTCTTTTATTTAAGTTGTCCGCTGCTCCTTTTCATATGTGGGCGCCGGATGTTTATGATGGAGCTCCGACAACGACGACGGCTTTATTGGCCACTGTTCCTAAAGTTGGCTACTTTTCAATTTTGGTTTCAATTGGGTCGGCGGTTAATATTTTGTTAGTTGGGGCTCTTTTTTCGATGGTTGTGGGGGCTATTGGTGCCTTAAACCAAACCAAAGTCAAACGGTTGTTGGCTTACAGTGGGGTGGGGCATATGGGGTTTGTGCTTTGGGGAATAGAGGTTGGGTCATTTGAGAGTATTCAAGCTAGTTTAATTTATGTGGTTTTATATGTAGTAATGTCTATTTGTGTTTTTGCGATAATATTAACTTTAGGCGCCGCCAAAAATTTGATTGTAGAGTTTAGTGGGCTTTCCAGGAGATTATCTGTTTTAGCCTTAACTTTGGCTTTGACTTTTCTTTCGATCGCGGGGATTCCTCCTTTAGTGGGGTTTTGGGGCAAATGGCTGGTTTTATTGTCTGGGGTGGTATATCAATATTATTTAGTCTTTCTTTTGGCTGTGATGTGTTCCGTTGTGGCTGGTGTTTATTATGTTAGAATAGTCAAAATTATCTATTTTCAAGCCAGTTTTTCTCTTTTGATAAGCTCAAAGGTGTTAAGGAAAGAAAACTGAATTAATTTAAGAAAGGCTTTGTTAATCGGTGCTGGTTTGTATGTTATTGGGTTTACAATGTTGTCTCCGAATTTATGGCTGCAATTAGCCCATTGGGCTGTGGGGGGGTTATTTTAAAATAATTAAATCTGCTTGGGGCGGTCTTTTATATACTAGCATTTGGAGTTGTTGGTTCTGGAATTATGGTGATATCCGCGCTCAATCCTATCCATTCGATTTTTTGGTTAATTGTTGTTTTTATCGGTTCTGCGGTTTTTTTTCTTTGATTGGGTATATCCTTTGTTGCTTTAATGTTTTTGATAATCTATGTGGGGGCGATTGCTATTTTATTTTTGTTTGTAATTATGTTATTGAATTTAACAGACTTTCCCCCCGCCTTTCGATTAGGGGGGGAGGCAGACATGACAAATTACATTCCTATTGGGTTGGTTATTGGAACATTTTTTTTTTCAGAAGTTGCTTCGAGTTGATTAATTATAGGTGGCCCTTATACCCCCCAGGGGTTTTTGGGGGCTGAAATAGGAGGTGCTTGAGATTTGGCCATTCCCTGGTTTTTAATGAAGTATCAAAATATGGAGGCGCTCGGGCGAATTTTGTATATAGCTTGTTATTATTTATTTATTTTAGCTAGTTTTATACTTTTAGTGGCCATGGTGGGGGCGATCGTGTTAACTCAAGAAATTGGGTCAGAAGTAGGACCCGTGGTCAAAAGACAAGATATTTTTTTTCAAACTAGTCGGTAAGAACTGAGGCAAAAGAATTTTATCTAAAGACTTAGCCGAGCTTTGTTTGGGGTTGATTTTAAATATTAATGAGCGGTGCTTATTTTGATCAATTTAAAATAGTGGCTCTGATCGCCTTGACTAATTCATCAATGATGATGATCTTAGTAGTGGTTGTGGTTTTATTATTATTCAAGGGGGTTCAATTAATCCCGAAAAGGTGGCAGTCTTTGATTGAGTTAATCTATGAGCACTTTCATGGTGTCGTGAAAGATAATTTAGGATCTGAGGGGCTAAGGTATTTTCCTTTAATTGTTTCTCTCTTTTTTTTTATAGTGTTTTTGAATGTGTTGGGCTTATTCCCTTATGTTTTTACCCCAACTGTTCATATTGTAGTCACATTGGGTTTGTCCTTTTCAATAATCATAGGTGTGACTCTAGCTGGGTTTTGGAGGTTTAAGGGGGATTTTTTTAGTGTTTTTATGCCAAGTGGCGCTCCTTTGGGCTTAGCCCCTCTTTTGGTATTAATAGAAACAGTAAGTTTTATCTCCAGGGCTATTTCATTAGGAGTCCGTTTGGCTGCTAATTTATCGGCGGGCCATTTGTTATTTGCTATTTTAGCCGGGTTTGGGTTTAATATGTTAGTTGCAAGTGGGCCTGTGGGGGTTTTCCCCCTATTAATAATGGTTTTTATAACATTATTAGAGGTAGCCGTTGCAGTTATCCAGGCTTATGTCTTTTGTTTATTAGCCACTATTTATTTGGCGGATACAATTGTATTACATTAGCGGGAAAGGCCGGAGGGATTTTCTGGCTTAAGTTCCAAGAAGGGTTGGGGCTAAGGTATTGCTGTGGGGGAAGAAGGTCTGGTTTATAAAATGTTTTATAAAATATTTTATAAAAATATTTTGAGAAATAAATAAGAAGAAGAAGTGAATAGTGTTTGGTTTAAATAATGGGCTAAGTCTAATTTTTTTTTTGCTTTTTATGGGGGGAATTAATGTGATGAAGGTTTCGAGAGAGGATGGTGTTAAATTAAAAAAAGTTGCGCTTGAGTGATCTTTGGCGATTTTAATAAGTGTTTTGGTTTTGTGGGGGGCCTTTGATTTAGAGGGGCAATTTCAAATTATAAACCGAATAGAATGGATTGTTTCTCCGGCCTTAAATTTTCAATGGGGTCCGGGGGTTTTTGCTTTAGATGGGGTTTCTTTGTTTTTTTTTGTTTTAACTGCGTTATTGATACCCATTTGTATCTTAATAAGTTGAAAGTCCATTAAGCACCTATTTAAAGAATTTTTGTTGTGTCTATTGTTTTTAGAAGCTTTATTAGTTGGAGTGTTTTTAGTGCTTGACCTGCTTTTATTCTATCTTTTATTTGAGGGCATATTGATCCCTATGTTTCTTTTGATTGGTGTTTGAGGCTCCAGAGAAGAAAAGGTTCGTGCTTCTTATTATTTTTTTTTTTATACTTTCGCGGGGTCGGTGTTTATGCTTTTGGGCCTCTTTCAAATATATAGTGTTACAGGAACAACTGATTATCAGATATTATTAAATATAAAATTACCTGTTACTACTCAAAAATGGGTGTTGGCTGGGATTTTTCTTAGTTTAGCGGTTAAAATTCCTCAAATACCATTTCATATTTGATTGCCCCAAGCGCATGTGGAGGCCCCTGTTTCTGGTTCGGTAATATTGGCGGGGATATTATTAAAGTTAGGCGGCTATGGGTTTTTAAGATTTTCTTGGCCGATTTTGCCCGCGGCCTCCGAGTATTTTGCCCCCCTAATTATTATGTTGGGTGTGGTGGCTATTATTTATGGGGGTTTGCTGACCTGTCGGCAAGTGGACTTTAAACGGCTTATTGCTTATTCTTCGGTGGCACACATGGGGCTGGTCCCTTTAGGTTTATTTACTCATACAATTGAGGGGTTGGTGGCGGCCGTTTTTATGATGTTGGCGCATGGTTTTGTTAGCTCGGCCCTTTTTATTGCGATTACTTATTTATATGAACGTCATCACACTCGTCTTATTAAGTATTATCGTGGGGTGACTCTTACAATGCCTGTTTTTGTTTGTATAATGATGGTTTTATCATTAAGTAACATGGGGATTCCTTTAAGCTGTAATTTTGTTGGAGAGTTTTTTTCGTTGTTAGCTGCTGTTGAATATAATTTTGGGCTTGGGGTGTTAGCCACTTCGGGTATGGTTTGGTCCGCGGCGTATTCTCTCTATTTATATAATCGAATTAGTTTTGGGGCGGCCTCTAATTACCTCCTTTTTATTAGAGACTTAAACAGGTGTGAGTTATTGGCTATCTCCCCTTTGCTAATAGCGATTTTTATTTTTGGAATATTTCCTTTTATAATTATAGACCCTGTAAAGAATGGGGTAATCTTTAGCCCGGGGGGGGGTTAGTATATTTATTAAGCTTAAAATTAGCCCTGGTTTGGTTATTTGAGATTCGAAAGTCCTTTGGTTTTGGGGAAGAGAAAAAAACAAGTGACCTCCTTGATACATGCTAGTATCTAATGAATAGCTTTCAGACTCAGCTAGATGAAAGGATCTGCTTTTATTCAGGTGTGACTGGGCCTATGATAGTGTGCGAACAGGTGAGGGAACCCGGAGGCCAAGTTTGGCTGGGCCGGAGTCGTATTAGGTAGAAGGGGGTGTAATGGACCACCTTGCCTATGATGCGGAGCTTTAGTTTGGAGCCACATTTTCACTGAGACAAGGGGAAAGCTCAAATGGGGAATTGGCCCCGGAGGCAGCAGTAAAGAATTTTGTGCAATATATGAAGGTAAGACACAGAGAGGGCACCTTGCCTAGTCCGTCAAATTAAGTGCCAGCAGACGCGGTGAAACTTAAGGGCTAGTTTTGTGGGCAAAAGCGTAAAGGGTGTGATAGGCCGTTTTAATTAAAAAGGGTTTTATAATTTAAGAAGGTAAATGGAATTTTTTTGTAGCGGTGGAATGTGTAAATAGAAAAAAGAACTTTAGACGTGAAGACTATTTATTTTTGAGATTATAGTGTGATGGCTAAAACACGAGAGTATGGGGAGCAAACAGGATTAGGGACCCTGGTAGTCTATACTGTAAATAATGAAAAAGATGTGAAGCAATCCTAAAAAGTCAGAAATTTTCCGCTTGAGTAGTACGACCGCAAGGTTAAAATTCAAAAAACTTGGCTGTTCACTGTTTTAATTAGAGGAGCGTGTCGTTTAATTCGATAGTCCGCGAGAGACCTTACCCAAACTTGAATCCTTCATTGACAGGTATTGCATGGCCGTCGTCAATTTGTGTATTAAACATAAAACAGATTTAACCCAGTGGTTTGTCACTTGGATGAAGTCAGGTCTTATTGTCCTAATGTTTGGGGATTAGATGCGCTACATTTTTTTATACAATAGGAAACTTTGAGTGTGAAACCTGAAAATAAGAGTTCGGAAAGTGCCTGGAAGATAACGGAAAGTTGTATTTAATAGTAATTGAAAAGTAGAGCGTTTCAATGAAATTTTTTCAGTGTTAGTACAAATTGCCCGTCGCCTTTGCTTAGACAGGTTGGTTGATTGCCCCTCAAGAGGGTTTCTAATACCTCCGAGGCAGAGTAAGTCGTAACATAGTGAGGGTGAGGGAACTGGCCCTTGGAACAGGTCCGTCAGGCCTGGGGTTAAAAAATAATAAAACAATGCAACTTGTTGAGGTGCTAAATTTATTCGGGAACATGGATTTTATAGTGGAGGAATGGCCCTTGAAACAGGTCCGTCAGGCCTGGGGGTAAAAAACAATAAAACAATGGAACTTGTTGAGATGCTAAATCTATTCGGGGACATGAATTTTATAACGGAGGAATGGGAAAAGAGTTTAGGCGCAATTTACATGCTTGATAAGGCGGGGGTAATGAATGCTCATCAGTGGTTTTTTGGTCGAATGCCGCATTCGGTTATGGCGTTGAATCTCTGATGAGACCCTTGTCCTTCATATTTTTTTTTTAATGAACTTCCTAGTCAATTAGAGGGTTTAAATATCTTTGGGGGTCCTGCGGGCAAACGTTTGGCCCAGGAAGCCCTACAGAATTTTGCTTTTGCGTTTGGGGAATATACATCGATAGAATCTATTGGGAGTTTTTTTTCAACGTCTCAGGGATCAAGCTCCCCTTTTCCATTGTCGAGTATTTCTTCAGGGCGTTTGGGGTCAATGTCTGAAAGTATCTCTTCCGGGGCTCGGGGGTCAATGCTCCAAGGTTTTGCACAAAGTTTTGGGTCAGTGGCGGGGGAACTATCACATCAAGGTTCTCTGCATAGTTTTAACTCAATGTGTGGGGAGGCTCTTTATCAGCAAGGAGAAATGACTCAGTCTCTTTTGCCTGAAGCGTCCTGCTCACGTATATCGCAAATTTCGTTAAGAGAACACACACCGGAATTTTCACAGGGTATGCTCCGTGTGGGTGCAATTGAACCTATTAATAAGACGGACCTAGAAAACACTTCTTTACTTATAAGCAAGTATTGTGGGGCGGTTTAGTGCTTTTGAAAGGGGGGGGGGAATTAGACTTTGTTGGGTTATATGTTTTTATTGCGGCGTAAGCCAGAGATGATGTTTGAAATAGGGAAAATTTATTTGACTTTAAGATGGGGGTTGCCTAAGAATTTGTTTGGTTTTATGTCTTCTATATCATTTAGTTGAGGAGTTCCGGCTGGCAAGCCCCTCCTTTTTTTGGAATTTGTTTAGGGGTGCGAACTGTTTTATGTCATCCATATCATTTGGTTGAGCCTTCTCCTTGGCCCTGTCTCGGGGCGGGGGGGGCTTTTTTTATAACTGTGGGCAGTGTTATGTATTTTCATTATGGCTTAGTTCAAATTATGTATTTGGGAGTTTTGGTCGTTGTGATAATTATGTTTGTTTGATGACAAGATGTTATTAGAGAGTCGACTTTTCAAGGGTTTCATTCCTTAGTAGTTAAACAGGGGATAAAATATGGAATGCTTTTATTTATACTTTCGGAAGTTCTTTTTTTTTTTTCTTTTTTTTGAGCTTTTTTTCATAGTAGTCTGGCACCAGCTGTTGAGTTGGGTGTGGTTTGACCTCCTCAAGGGGTTAATCCTTTAAACTCTTTTTCAGTTCCTTTGTTAAATACTGCTGTTTTATTAAGTTCTGGGGCGACTGTCACTTGGGCTCATCATGCTATAATTAGTGGAAAGAGAGAAGAAGCAATTCTGGGTTTGTCTTTAACTGTTTTTTTGGGTGTTTTATTCACTGGGTTACAAGGAATTGAGTATTATGAGGCTCCTTTCACTATTTCGGATTCGGTTTATGGGTCTACTTTTTTTATGGCAACTGGATTTCATGGTTTTCATGTTCTAATTGGGACTACCTTTTTAATTATTTGTTTGGTAAGATTAAAGTTGAATCAATTTACAAGTCGCCAACATGTTGGGTTTGAGGCGGCGAGTTGGTATTGGCATTTTGTGGATGTGGTGTGATTATTTTTATATCTTTGTGTTTATTGATGGGGTTCATAGTTATTTTTATATTTTTGTGTTTATTGAAGGGGCTATTATAAAAAAATTAAGAGCAAATGTTAAATAATTTTTTTTATATCGTAAATGTATGTGGAAAGAAAGACATACCGGAGTCTTGGCACTTGGGTTTCCAAGAGGCGGCCGCTCCGGTGATGGAGGAAATAGTTTTTTTTCATGATCAGATTATGTTTTTATTGGTTATTATTGTGATAGTCGTGTTGTGGTTGCTTGTTGAGGCTTTAAATGGTAAGTATTATGACAGAGATTTGATTGACGGAACTTTATTAGAAATTGTTTGAACTTTAATCCCAGCTGTAATATTGGTTTTTATTGCTTCTCCTTCTTTAAAACTATTGTATTTGATGGATGAGGTTGTGAGTCCTGCTTTAACAATTAAAGCAATTGGACATCAATGGTATTGGTCTTATGAATATTCCGATTATCAGGAAGAAACGTTAGAATTTGATTCTTATATGGTTCCGACATCGGATTTAAATAGTGGCGACTTTAGGTTATTAGAAGTGGATAATAGATTGGTGGTTCCTATAAACACACATGTGAGAATCTTAGTGACTGGCGCGGATGTTTTACATTCTTTTGCTGTCCCTGCCTTGGGGATAAAAACAGATGCGGTTCCGGGTCGGCTAAATCAAGCCGGAATTTTTATTAAAAGACCAGGGACGTTCTACGGTCAATGTTCAGAGATTTGTGGGGCGAATCATTCTTTTATGCCGATTGTAATTGAGGCGGTTTCGCTAGACCGATATATCAATTGAATGTTGTCTTTGTCTAATGAATAAGCGCTTTTTTTAATTTTTAGATAAAGTAAATAGTGTACTATAAGTATATAATTGTTATTGTAATATTATTATTATTAGGGGGTTGGGGAGTGGTTTTAAACAGAGGGCATTTTATAATAATGATAATTTCTATTGAATTAATTTTATTAGCGGCTTTTTTTTTGTTTTTAATTAATTCTATTGAAATAGATCTTTTAATAGAACAAGTTTTTACAATTATGGGTTTAACAATCGCGGCGGCAGAGTCTGCTATCGGGTTGGCCATTATGGTTGCATATTATCGAATAAGAGGAACAATAATTTTAAAATCTTTTAGTTCACTTCGGGGTTAAAAAATAATTATTTATGCAATATATGAGATACGGTGCATTCGGAGTTTTATAGCCTTTTCTTTTTATTGGTTTTTAGTGTAGTTCTTTCTGCGTTTTTTTCTGGTGCTTCTTATTTTTTAGGGGTAAAACAACCGGATCGAGAGAAAGTTTCGGCTTATGAATGTGGGTTTGAGCCTTTTGGAATACCAGGCCGCCCTTTTTCAGTTCGATTTTTTTTAGTCGGCATTTTGTTTTTAATTTTTGACTTAGAAATCTCTTTTCTTTTCCCTTGGTGTGTTCTCTTTAATCAAATTTCTCCTTTTGGTTTTTGAATTATGGTAGGGTTTTTGGGGGTTTTAACCTTGGGTTTAATATATGAGTGGATTAAAGGTGGGCTGGAGTGGGAATAGGGAAAAGTTTCCAGATTTAAAAGTAAATAAGTTGTAAAGTAGAAGAGAAAGTCCTGTCTGTTATGTGAATAATCGTATATCGAAAAGTTTTTATACCAACTCCGGTGTCTGCCTTAATTCATGCGGCGACCATGGTGACGGCAGGTGTTTTTTTATTAATTAGATCTTCTCCTTTTTTTGAACAAGCCCCACTTGCTTTAATGATCGTAACAATTGTTGGGTCTCTAACGGTGCTTTTTGCCGCTACTGTTGGGGTAATCCAAAATGATCTAAAAAAAGTTATTGCTTACTCGACTTGTAGTCAATTGGGATATATGGTGGTGGCTTGTGGGCTTTCTCATTATTCGATAAGCCTATTTCATTTAATGAACCATGCTTTTTTTAAAGCTTTATTATTTTTAAGTGCGGGGTCTGTCATCCATGCTTTGTCTGACGAGCAGGATATAAGGAAGATGGGGGGGCTGATTAAGTTAATTCCTCTTACTTATATTATGGTTGTTGTTGGCTCTTTATCTTTAATGGGGTTTCCTTATTTAACAGGGTTTTATTCTAAAGATTTAATTTTAGAATTGGCCTTTGAACAATATTATTTAACTTTTGCTTATTGATTGGGGGGTTTTTCGGCTTTACTTACCACTCTTTATTCGATTCGATTGGTTTATTTAACTTTTTTATCTAATACCAATTCTAGAAAAGCGATTTTTAGACGTGTTCATGAGGGTTCTTGGAATTTAGTTTTGCCTTTAATAATATTAGCTTTGGGGAGTCTTTTTGTGGGCTATTTGACTAAAGAGGTGGTTTGGTCTTTTCAAATAACATTCCCCCCAATTGTTCCTGTTTTTATTAAGTTGTTGCCGGTCTTTCTTAGTTTGGGGGGGGCGGCATTAGTTATTGTTCTTTATTTTTATTCAATCCATTTATTTAAGGTGCCTTCTTTTATAGGCCGAATGGGCTATACTTTTTTATACTCTGCTTGGCAGTTTAACTATGTTCTTAACTATTTTTTGGCGAAGAGGGTGTGGAGGGGGGGCCACCAGATTTCGTATCGGACTATTGACAAAGGAACATTAGAGTTGGTGGGCCCAAAAGGGGTGTCTAATTTTTTGATTGGGTTAACTCGAGGCCTTAGTAATTTACAAGCTGGTCAAGTTTTTAATTATGCCTTAGTTATATTAATTGGTGTTGCTATGTTTATTTGGGGGGTTGTTTAGTCTTTTTTTTTGAAAATTATCTTCTGATTGAGGGGGTTAGGTTAAAGTAGACCGTTAGCCTTCAAAGCTAAAAATGTGGGTGCAAGTCCCGCACTCCCTGACTCAATTGGTTTGGATTATATTTTAGTTAAAATGCCACAATTAGACACAACCATGTTTTTAACTCAATATCGATGAACTTTACTTGTTTTATTTTTATTATTTTTTCTATTGGTGTTTTTTGTTTTACCTACGATTAAAATGAATTGGTTAATAAGAAAGTCGGCCATAAAAAGTGGGGCCAATTTAGGGGACTGTTTGGGGCTAACTAAAGAAGTGGTTTGTTTTTGTAGATGAAAAGTTTATATGTAGTTCGTTGGGGGTTTTCTACTAATCATAAAGATATTGGTACGTTATATTTAGTCTTTGGGATTGGGGCAGGCATGATTGGCACGGCCTTCAGTATGTTAATAAGATTAGAGCTCTCGGCTCCGGGGGCTATGCTAGGAGACGATCATCTTTATAATGTAATTGTTACGGCACATGCTTTTATTATGATTTTTTTTTTGGTTATGCCAGTGATGATAGGGGGGTTTGGAAATTGGTTGGTTCCACTATATATTGGTGCTCCCGACATGGCCTTCCCCCGGCTTAATAATATTAGTTTTTGGTTGTTGCCTCCTGCTCTAATATTATTATTAGGCTCCGCTTTTGTTGAACAAGGAGTTGGTACCGGGTGGACGGTGTATCCTCCTCTATCGAGCATCCAGGCTCACTCTGGGGGGGCGGTGGACATGGCTATTTTTAGCCTTCACTTAGCTGGGGTGTCTTCGATTTTGGGTGCAATGAATTTTATAACAACTATATTGAATATGCGGGCCCCTGGGATGACATTAAATAAAATGCCATTGTTTGTGTGGTCTATCTTGATTACTGCTTTTTTATTATTACTATCTTTGCCAGTACTAGCGGGGGCGATAACCATGCTTTTAACGGATAGAAATTTTAATACCACTTTTTTTGATCCCGCCGGAGGGGGAGACCCAATTTTATTTCAGCATTTGTTTTGGTTTTTTGGGCATCCAGAGGTTTATATTTTAATATTGCCTGGTTTTGGAATGATTTCTCAAATAATACCAACTTTTGTCGCCAAGAAGCAGATTTTTGGATATTTAGGAATGGTTTATGCAATGCTCTCAATTGGAATATTGGGTTTTATTGTGTGGGCGCATCATATGTTTACGGTTGGGATGGATGTGGACACAAGAGCATATTTTACTGCCGCAACTATGATTATTGCTGTGCCAACTGGAATAAAAGTGTTTAGTTGGTTGGCCACTATTTTTGGGGGGACTTTGAGATTAGACACTCCTATGCTTTGGGCAATGGGGTTTGTTTTTTTGTTTACATTGGGTGGTTTAACTGGGGTTGTATTGGCCAATAGTTCTTTGGATGTTGTTTTGCATGACACATACTATGTTGTAGCCCATTTTCATTATGTGCTTTCTATGGGGGCGGTGTTTGCTATTTTTGGTGGCTTTTATTATTGAGTGGGTAAAATAACGGGGTATTGTTATAATGAGCTATATGGCAAAGCCCATTTTTGGTTAATGTTTATCGGTGTTAATTTGACCTTTTTCCCTCAACACTTTTTGGGCTTGACAGGTTTTCCGAGACGATACTCTGATTTTGCAGATTGTTTTGCTGGTTGAAATTTGGTTAGCTCTTTAGGCTCTACTATTTCAATAGTAGGAGTTGTTTTTTTTATATATATTATTTATGATATATATGTTTGAGAAGAGGAGTTTATTGATTGAATGGAAGACCAGGGGGAAAGTTGGGCTTCTTTAGAGTGGGCTCACGTTTCTCCTCCTTTATTTCACACTTATGAGGAGTTGCCTTTTGTATGGGAGACTATAAAAGGGGAGGAGTTTTTAAAGAATAGGCATAATTAAATTTTGAGGTGTTAAACAACTGATTAGTTTTATGAATGAATTAGGACGGGCGTTAGTAATTGACGGAATATTTGTTTGTGCTGGGGGTAACGATTACTAAAGTAATTTTGTAAATAGTTTTCTTTTTCATGTTTATTTTTAGGACACCCTTGAAGTTGTGGGCGGGGCCTCTGCCCATTATTTCAGGGGTGGAAGAGGGGGGGGGA